CTGGGTCATACCCTAAAGAAAGGTGCCCCGACAATATCAATATTGAGTACCAATAGATAGGTGGGAATATTTCACTCTTTTTTTACTATGGTAGCGCCCATTTCCTTTGAGGATCGAGACGACGTGCCCTCCTATTCACCTTGCTATTGACAACATCTTTCATAGGCATTGACTTTGAAGTAGGAATAAAAACCTTGTGGTACGGTACTCCACCTTGCGGGGTTATATCCCATACGAAGAAGACCAAAATCCATACCTGGGTCGGGCACCCCCCAAATAGATTGAATCTTGATGAGTCGAAATTGCGTTTTTTGGCCGGGTCGAGACAGCTTTCCCGGGGACTGCCAGTGAAAGACTTAGTTTTGATGCTTTAAAGAATGCCTCTGGAAACAGCCCATATAGTTTACCTGCTCGCCTACTACGGTTAAGGGAAATGTTTCTGTCGAAAGGCAAACAATGTGGGTAGTACGATTATTCCTCTTTATGTTAGGCTGGCCTATAGCCCTTTTAAAAGTTTTTTTAACTACTAGGTATCTTCCCGGTTGAAATAATTGATCATGAATAGTATGACACTGACTCAGATGCTGATCCGGGCCTCTGAAAGCACCTCCTGCAGGACTGGATTCTCGTTCTGAACCGAAGACCAAAGAGAAAGAATCCCTTGTTTCTAGGATCTAGAAATCGAACCGGCATAGCTTGAGAATGTAGGCTTCTACTCACATATGCAAAGGGGTACCGAAGCCGAAAGAGTTTATTTAGGAATCTTTCCCCATAGGGGGTATGTTACTCGCGCCTAAGCTGATGTCTGGAATGCATATCTATTAAAATCTAGTGGGAAAGACTCTTTATATAACATGGTTCCGACATCGAATGATTCCCCACAAGGTGCCTGAAACTCTCATTTTGACAGCGGAAGTACATCCAGATTGTAAAAGTTTCATTCTCCGGTGCCCAATTCCTACCTTTTGCTTGGTGATTTGACTTTCGATTGAGGAACGGGGCTTGCCCTAGTATTAAAGTTCTTAATGATACGTAGTAAAAACAAATCGTAAGATGAATCTTATACTTCCTAGCTAGGAAGACTACCCTCTATATTGACTTCGCTACTGAGACCACTTCCAAGTAAGAGCGCAAGCCGACCATACCATCTTTGCTGCGGAGGAACCCACATGTGAAAAAAGAACCGATCATACGGAGCCCAAGGCTTGCTGCCTATGCCAGATGCTCCTTTCTTTGGAACTACTAGTTAGTCTTGCCTATGAAAATAGAATAGTAAAACAAGGTTCCTGGAGACCGTGAAAAACTTTCATCTGATGGGCATATCTCTGTATAGAAACCGGGACTTTCCCCTGTTGGGTGGGGAACATCTCAATTGAAATCGGGCGATCCCATGAAGGAAACGGGCATAGAGGCGAGGGACCATACCCTGCCAGATCTACTCGTGCGGTCAGCCTATGACACATACTTTAGGACGAATTCCTGGTCATTCCTACCATTTGTTCTCATCATGCCATTTTGACCACCTTGCGAAGAAAATCTGCTTTCTATAGATACCCCAGCGTCAAGCTTCAAAAATCATGCTTTCAAACGCAGTTCTTCTAAGATAAGATAAGAAAATCATCGATCGATCGATAGTAGACCAAGTTAGATGGGAATCGCCTCTACAAAGCTTGTTTTACTTAGATTAGAGAGACTTAGTAAACTCATAAAGGATGCGTTGAGGCCCGAGCCCTTGATACGTAGCTGGTCTTTAGCTAGTTTCTAATCTTTTTACCCTTCCGTGGTAAACAACTATAGGAAGTATTCTCGGGACTGATCAAGGTTATACCAGCTTTAATTGCTTCAATAACAACCAGATGGGGCACCTTTTAGGACACATGCGAACAATCCATATAAAACCTCTACTTGATCTTCGTATGCTATTCTCTTCCCAACCCAACCGTCCTCAGTAGGGCTCATTATCTATGCCGGATGCTATAGTAAGAGATCAGTCTGCCAATGACGGGAACAGAGAGAGAAGGGCGCATAACAATCACCTAAAAACTACCACCTAAAAAGAGAATAATCACCTCCAACAGACAAGAGATTCGGCACTACAATCTCGTCCAGCTACAATCACTTCCTCAAAGAAAGCTTAGGGCAAGGCCGCTTTCAGCAATGGGAACCCAGGCGAGGGATGAACCTCAAGTTGCAAACAAGACAGATGACATCGGTAATGGTCGAGATGAGATCACAGGCCTTACGCGGCTAAAAAGGAAAGAAAGCTCATCAGATAGACCGCCTCTAGTAGCTGTCTCGGATGAATGAATATAGTCTTTATTATCATTTCTGTTAACGCATTTTACTTTGAAGTTAGACTTTCCATTTCCCCCAGTGTAAGTCACTGTCCTTGAAAGCACTTGAGTGGACTTGGGCTCCTTCGTTAGACTGATTTTCTTTCTTTCGAAACTTCATTAATAGAGGAAAAGCAAGCAAGTCTTTTCAGCTGACTGACTAAAAGAAAACAAGCAAAGAAAGAGCTCCAACCATTTTTATATTAAATAAAGGGAGGCAAGAGGGCAGTAGCTTAAGCTTACTCAAAGGGGCTTTCCGCTACTAAGAGTTGTTATGATTCTCTTTATGAGTTGTTCACGGGATTCTTATTCTTTTTCGAGGGGGACTTCTCCTCAATTTCTGCCTATCCTCAGTCTTTCCAAAGCCCAGGTTCGTAGACCAGCCATGCCAATCCCACCTCCTATTCTATTCCCTCTAGTTCTTCTCTTTCGCTAAGGCCATTGAAAGCTGTCTGATATGGCTAGTCTCTCTTTATTTATCCCACGAATGAACTCTCCTTTGTTTCACGGGATGGATTTCATTAACACGGATAGACCAGAAATGGTCTTCGCAAGCATACCGCTTTTAGTAGAGGAATGAGGACGAGATGCGGTGTCCAGTCGTATTGGTAGGGATCGCTATGCCACCTGTCTTTTTTATCCTAGGCGTACTGCTTAGCAAAGAAAACGGTAGGTCATAGACTGGAGGACCCCCTGCTACATCGTGATAACTCTCTTCAACCGGATCAACTTAGAGATTGAGCTCGATCAGCTCACTTCTCCCCTGCGAGTAGAAGCTCAATCAATCGGAGGAGTGGCAAGCAGCAGAAAGTCTTCAAAGAGCCGCTCAATGGAAGGCGTACCTGGTAGGTCAAGCTAGGAGCGTCTCTCTTTCCTTTAGCTAGGCGAGCGTTAGGCTAGAGGTTTCACTTCCTTCAGTTTTCTAAGGCCTGTTACATCTATCTGATATAGGTTTTTCTTTCCTGTAAGAAGTTGTCCTTTAAGGCATCCGGGAAGAAGGAGCTCGAACAGGAAAGCAAGAAAGTCTCAAGCCATTGAATGAATTTCATTCTCCTTTTGAAGGCAGAAGCTTTAAGAACGAGATAGGGGAGAGGGCCACCCTATTCTAGGAACTTGAAGCAAAAGGCATTAATTGAATGCGGCTAATGCTTTTTTTTTTTCAATTCACCCTTAGCTCGGAACTCATGCTTTTAGCAGTGGTAGCTATTAAACCCTTTCGTAGGGAATGGAGTCAGTGGTGCCCTTTCCAGACTATCTAGCACTATCTGTAGTAGCGGTTATGACTAGTAAGTATTAGGAGGGAAGATTACGTAGAACAAGCAAGTAGAGTAGATAAAGAGTCTATGATTGAGATCAATTCTATGTGCATTTTTATGTCTACAGAATGCCAGTTTCAAAGCTCCTTAACGATCGATATTCGACGCTAATCCCTAAACTATCGTTATAAGGCTTTCTATCCCCCTTCTCTCGCATTTCTTAAGCTCCGCTAAGTAAGCTTTCCGAAGTGAGCCTATTTCTGTCCCGTGAGTTTCTCGTGTTAAAGTCTTTCTTGGGTTATTTTATATGGGGCCTCCCCTTGTCCCTTTCATGGAAGAGTGCCTTTCTTTCTCTGTTAGCCTGGCATGTCCCGCTTTCGCTTGACCAACTCAATCATCTCCGGTCTTGGACTGTCCTACTTATAACTCAACCCTCTTTTCTTTCTTGTCAGCGTTGATCGCTTGGCTGAAGCAACCAATCATTGCTGCTGGTCCTCTCCATCTTCAACAGCCTATAAGCTCTCTTCTGCTTTCTGCTATTGAGGGATCGAGTTGCCGCGCTCTTCTCCTTGTGAGAGGAATCAAATCAAGTGAACCTCAGGTCGATCAGTCTTGGATGAAAAGAGGTGAACCGAAGGTTAACCCGCGGGTCTTCTCTTTATTACATAGTCCCTAGATGACCTGACCCATAACCTGGAACACCTACAATATCCCATTCGGGAGATGACCTGGAATCAATTCATTCTTCATGAAACGAGGACTCTTGCTTTCATTCCATGGCTGCCTACTCTTTCTATTATATAGACTAGATGTGCATGGGTGCCTATTATCAGCAGTAAGTAACTAACTGACATCATTCGGTCGAAGAAGAGGGCTCACTACATTCAAGATAGGACTGGGAGACTCATAGAAGTCTTCTATTTAAGCATAGTCCTATATGCCATGAACTAAATGCGAGTAGAGAGGAGAGAGAGAGAGGACCATTCCCTCGCCCACCCGGGATCAGTGCATTCCTCATTCAACTCGGAAGAATAGCCGTCTCTTATCCCATAGCCTTACCTTAGCCCTTGCAGTCTCTTTCTCTTTACAAACACGAACCGTCGTCAGGTGGCAGGCTATTGAACCACTAGAAGGGGGAACTGCTTACAAATAGAAGGAGTCAGTCCTCTTTATTAGACTTTGCCGTAGCTAGCCTGACCATTGCAAGAACTCTCCTTAGCTGCTGACTTAGGTCGAAGTGAAAGATTTGGATAGGCTATCATGGCCGTAGAAGAGATTGAAGACTTGTTACACCCAATCCGACGACTATTATGACTCTTCCCCTAGGTCTCACCCTTGCCCTAGACCTAACAGCAGGAGCCCTGCCCGCGAGGATAGACGCATCGGGAACTCCTTATAGCTTACTTATAAT